GCTATCCTGGGGTTGGACGAATTATCCGAAGAGGATCGCTTAACCGTAGCAAGAGCGCGAAAAATTGAGCGTTTCTTATCACAACCCTTTTTCGTAGCAGAAGTTTTTACTGGTTCTCCAGGAAAATATGTTGGTTTAGCAGAAACAATTAGAGGGTTTCGGTTGATCCTTTCCGGAGAATTAGACAGTCTTCCTGAACAGGCCTTTTATTTGGTAGGTAACATCGATGAAGCTACCGCGAAGGCTATGAACTTAGAAATGGAGAGCAATTCGAATAAATGACCTTAAATCTTTGTGTACTGACCCCTAATCGAACCGTTTGGAATTCAAAAGTGAACGAAATCATTTTATCTACTAATAGTGGTCAAATTGGCGTATTACCAAATCACGCCTCTGTTGCTACAGCCGTCGATATAGGTATTTTGAAAATACGTCTTGACGGCCAATGGTTAACGATGGCTTTGATGGGAGGTTTTGCTAGAATAGGTAATAATGAGATCACTGTTTTAGTAAATGATGCGGAGAAAGGTAGTGACATCGATTCACAAGAAGCCCGGCAAACTCTTGAAATAGCAGAAGCTAATTTAAGAAAAGCTGAAGGAAAGAGACAAAAAATTGAGGCAAATCTAGCTCTCCGACGAGCTAGGACACGAGTCGAGACGATCAATGAGATTTCGGAACTAGTTGGTGTGTCCGAATAATCAAAAGAGGTTTGGTCTATTTTTTTATTTGATTTGATTGTATTCACTCGACAGAATTAAATCAGGCGTAATTCTATTTTGATCCAACAAAAAAAAAGAAATAGAAAAGATACAAAATAAATATCAATAAAAGCAAATGGATATAAAAACTTATTAGAGACCGGAGTCGGTGGGATCTAATAAGTTCTACCTACTATTGGATTTGAACCAATGACTCCCGCCGTATGAAAGCAATACTCTAACCACTGAGTTAAGTAGGCCGTTTATCATCACAAAGAAAACCAAATGGGACCCATCCCATCGATGGATTATAAATAGAATATTACTTATAATCAATAACGCGCAAACAGATCAAAGAACTATAATCTTGGATCGTGGAATATTCATCTTGACAAGAAATTATCTACATAATAAAATAGGTATTACAAGCACTAAGGGCTATAGCTCAGTTAGGTAGAGCACCTCGTTTACACGCGCGCCAATGTTTTTCAGGGGGGTCCATCATGCAATCAAAAGAATTTATCTTATTGAGAAATCGATGTCTTACTCCATAACTTTGAGGGAACAAGAGAACAATAGCCTGACAAGGGGTTCAGTCTTGTCCCTTTTAGGTGCCAAACAGGCCCCATCGTTGATTTGAGATATTGATAAGGTAAATGTCTATTCAATGCTAGGCATAATGAGTACAAGGACCTCAAAAAAAGATCTTTTCGCCCTATGAACTTTAAGGTGTATGAAGTTTCATATTTCATTTTTAAGCAGAGCGATAGAGACTTCATCTAACTTAGGTTAATCTAGGCCAGAGGCAGACCTACGTCAAGATACCCCCTTTGAAACACTTTGGTAGTGTTCCTGGATCAGAATTAAAATAATGACTCAGAGCACATGGAGCCATCTCCTATTTTTCTATCAAAAAAAAATATGGCGGACTAACTGATAGAAATATCAGTTAATGAAAGAGCCCAATGCACAAAAAATTGCATGTTGGGTCTTTGAAACAGTTCAGATCATTTTGATAATAAAAAGTTTGATATGTTTTACCGAGAAAGTCTACGGTTCGAGTCCGTATAGCCCTAGAGCCCTAAAAAAGTAAAATAAAAAAAAATTGTATAATTTTAATTTACCCATTCTAGTTTGTTGCTTGTAACCGACCAGTTTTTTCATCAAAAAAAGTATTCCTAAATTCTTTCTATAAGCCCGGTCACGAGTATCTTTTAAAGCCGAACATAAAAATGAAAGCAAAAACACATTTCAATTCATTTTAATGGGCTCAATGGATATTTATCCAATCGTGTGGCTAAACAAACTTATTTGCTTCATGAATCTTCGGAGTTGAATTCCATATTAATTTTCCTCCTTTTCTGTCCACAATCAGAAAGTTAGTGATACTCTCCCTCTAGTATAGGAATGACCTGCTTTCTTTGTGTACAAGCTAAAGTTTTAAAAACAACTATATTTGGTAAGTTTCATTGTAAACATTGTCAAAAACGTCAACTAGGCTTTTGTCTTTGTATACCTTCCCGAAACCTAGCAAACCACATCACAAAAGGGGGGGTAGTATTCTCTTTCTGTATTCACTTTCACTATTCAATCAATAGAAACTCCTCAGCCTGGATATTAAGAAAAGGAATATACCAATTAAGAAAAGGAATATACCAACACCGATCTATTCTAAACCTTGAGATGAGATGGAAATTTCTAGAAATTATCTTACATCTGACTACTTGTTCTATTCGAACTCTCTAAGAAAAGAGGAAAACCCTCCTCTATTCATACAAGAATAGAAATATATAAAGATA